TAAATTGTATTTAATAATAAATTTATTAGGAATGGTTTAAAAATTATCAAGCATATATATATATATATTTATTATTTTATTATATATATATATATATTAATAAATTTAATTTAATTATATTTATATATATATATATTAATTTAAATTTAATTAATTATAAAATTAAATAATAATTTGTAATTTAAATGAACTGTATTCGGATTATAATGAAATTAATTTTTAATATGAATATTATAAGAAAAAAAATAAGAGAAATAATAAAAATTTATTATTGTATATTAAATATATAATATAAAAAAAAAAAAAAAAAAAATCTATGTAAAAAATTTTGACATATAATAAAATAATTATGTTTTTATGATTTTAATATAAATTTATTTTACATATAAATTTTAGTATATAATTTTAATTATTTAAATAATAATTAATTAAATTTGTAGTAATTAATATTAAAAATTTAAGAAATTAAGATTTAGAAATATTAAAATTAATAACTAATTTTGTGCCAGCAGTTGCGGTTAAACAAAAATTAAATTAAAATATTTCAGTTTATAATAAATAACAATATTTTTAAATTAAATGTTGAATTATTAAGTGAAATTTTAATTTAATTAAATTTTATTTAGAAATTATGATTTAATAAATTTTAATATAAACTAGGATTAGATACCCTATTATTAAAAATTTAATTTATAATACTAAAATAATAGATAATAATTTATTGAAACTTAAATAATATGGCGGTATTTTAGTTCATTTAGAGGAATCTGTCTAATAATTGATAATCCACGAATAAATTTACTTAATTTATAATTTTGTATATCATTGTTAAAAAAATATTTTTTAGTAAAAATAATATTTTAAATTTTATAATAAAAGTTAATTCAGATCAAGATGCAGAATATAATTAAGAATATGATGGATTACAATAAAATATATTTAAATGAATAATTTTATTGAAATATAAATTTGAAAGTGGATTTAAATGTAATTTTAATTAATTTATTAAAATGATTAAAAATTAAAATATGTACATATTGCCCGTCACTTTCATTTAAAAATTGAAATAAGTCGTAACAAAGTAGAGGTACTGGAAAGTGTTTCTAGAAAGATCAAATTAGAGCTTGTAATTAAGTATTTCATTTACATTGAAAAGAAATTAAAAATTAATTAATTTGAGGGGTTAAATTAATAATGGTTGAGATAATAAAAAAAATTTTAATATTAAAAAGAAAAAAAGGGGGGTTTGAGTATTTTTAATAGAAAAAATTAAAAGTTTTATAGTAAAATATTACTGTAAAGGAAATTATAAATATATGAAATTTAATTAATTAAAAAGTAAATTTAATTTGTTGTATCTTGTGTATCAGAGTTTATTAACTAATAATAATTTATTTAAATAAATCTCGAATTTAAAAGAGTTAATTAATTAATAAAGTTAATGTTGTATAATTATTTTAAATAATTAATTGGAAATTAAATGTTAATCGTTTTTAAATATATCTAGTTTTTTTAGAAAAAAATTTAATTTTAAATTTAAATAATTTTATAATTTTTTAATTAATTATAAAAATTTAAAATTTAATATTTTAAGGGATAAGCTTTAATTTAGATAATTTATAATTAAATTACTTTAATAATTAAAATTTTTAAGATTTATATTGTTTAAAAATTTTAATTTATTATAAAAAATTTTAGTTAAAAATAAAATTTAATTAAAATTTAAATTTTTATAAAAAAAATAATTTATAATTAAAAAAAATTAAAAATAATGATAAAATTAGTATATTAAATTAAATAATTGTAAAATTATTCATAATTAAGTTAAAGGAATTCGGCAAAAATTTATATTCACTTGTTTATCAAAAACATGTCTTTTTGAAAATAATTTAAAGTCTAATCTGCCCACTGATATAATTATTAAAGGGCTGCAGTATATTGACTGTACAAAGGTAGCATAATCAATAGTCTTTTAATTGAAGACTTGTATGAAAGATTTGATGAGATATAAACTGTCTCTAATTTATTAATAAAAATTAATTTTTTAGTTAAAAAGCTAAAATAATATTAAAAGACGAGAAGACCCTATAAAGTTTTATAATTTATTTATTTAATATTAAATGTATAATTAAATTATATTAATTAATATAAATTATTTTATTGGGGTGATAAAAAAATTTAATTAACTTTTTTTTTTAATATAAACATTGATAAGTGAAATAATGATCCATTATTAATGATTAAAAGAAAAAATTACTTTAGGGATAACAGCGTAATATTTTTTTTTAGTACGAATAAAAAAAAAAGTTTGCGACCTCGATGTTGGATTAAGATAAAATTTAAATGCAAAAGTTTAAAATTTTGATCTGTTCGATCATTAAAATCTTACATGATCTGAGTTCAGACCGGTGTGAGCCAGGTTGGTTTCTATCTTTAATAAAAGTAAATATTTTAGTACGAAAGGATCAATTATTTAAAATAATTTTATTTATAAGAATATTAGTAATATTAATATATATATATATATATATAATTTAAACTATTTTGGCAGAAAAATGTAATGGTTTTAGAAGTCATATATGTATATTATAAAATATATAAATAGTATATGATATTAATAGATTTGTTAAATATTATTATTGGTATTTTAATTTTAATTATTGGTGTATTAATTGGAGTTGCTTTTTTGACATTATTAGAGCGTAAAGTTTTAGGTTATATTCAAATTCGTAAAGGACCAAATAAAATAGGATATATGGGGTTAATACAGCCTTTTTGTGATGCTATTAAATTATTTTGTAAAGAACAAATTTATTTAAATTATTCAAATTATTTGGTTTATTATTTTTCTCCTGTTATAAGATTTATTTTATCTTTAATAGTTTGGATATTAATTCCTTATATATTTAATATAGTTATATTTAATTTAGGTATTTTATTTTTTTTATGTTGTACTAGTATTAGAGTTTATAGTTTAATAATTGCTGGTTGGTCTTCTAATTCAAATTATTCTTTATTGGGTGGATTGCGAGCTGTTGCTCAAACAATTTCTTATGAAGTTAGTATGACTTTGATTATAATGTCTAGAATTTTTTTAATTATAGATTTTAATTTAATAAAATTTTTTAATTATCAAATTATAATTTGATTTATTTTTATAATATTACCTTTGTGTATATGTTTTTTATCTTCATTAATAGCTGAAACTAATCGAACTCCCTTTGATTTCGCAGAGGGGGAAAGAGAATTAGTTTCAGGATTTAATATTGAATATAGAAGAGGGGGTTTTGCTTTAATTTTTTTAGCTGAATATTCGAGAATTTTATTTATAAGATTATTATATGTTATTATATATATGGGCGGGTATAATTTAACATTAATATTTTATTTAAAGTTAGTTTTTTTATCATTCTTTTTTATTTGAGTTCGGGGAACATTACCTCGCTATCGTTATGATAAATTAATATATTTGTGTTGAAAGATATATTTACCTATTTCTTTAAATTTTTTATTATTTTTTATAGGATTAAAAATATTTTTAAATTATAAAATAATTTTAGTATAAATTAATAGAATAAATATTCTTTCTTAAGTTTTCAAAACAAATGCTTATTAACAAGCTCATTAATTAATTATAAAAAATTAGGTTATCTCATAGTTTGTTTAAGATTGGATTAATAATAAAATAAGAAAAATAAATAATAGTGAGAATTTGTCCTGTAATAATATAGGGTGCTTCTACTGATCGTGCTCCAATTCAAGTTAATAAAATAATAACAGAAATAAAAGATCAAAATAAAATTTGATTTAATGGGTAAAATTGAATTCCTTGAATTTTTTTATTAAAGGTAAATGGTAAAATAATTAAAATTAAAATAGATATAACTAAAGCAATAACTCCTCCTAATTTATTAGGGATTGAACGTAAAATAGCATAGGCGAATAAAAAATATCATTCTGGTTGAATATGGACTGGGGTAACTAATGGATTAGCGGGAATAAAATTGTCTGGATCTCTTAATAAGTATGGATTAATTAATGATAAAAGAGTTAATGTTATAATTAAGATAATAAATCCAATTAAATCTTTATAAGTAAAAAAAGGATGAAAGGGAATTTTATCAAGATTACTGTTAATACCTAGAGGATTATTAGAACCTGTTTGATGTAAAAAGAGAAGATGAATTATTGTTATTATTATAATAATAAATGGAAATAAAAAATGAAATGTATAAAATCGAGTTAATGTAGCATTATCTACTGCAAACCCCCCTCAAATTCAATTTACTAATATTGTTCCTAAATGAGGAATAGCAGATAAAAGATTAGTAATAACTGTAGCCCCTCAAAATGATATTTGTCCCCAAGGTAATACATATCCTATAAAAGCTGTACCTATTAATAAAAATAAGATAATAATTCCAATTATTCATGTATGTTTTAAGTTAAATGATTCATAATAAATTCCTCGTCCAATATGGAGATAAATACAGATAAAAAAGAATGATGCTCCATTAGCGTGAAGAGTACGAATTAATCATCCATAATTAACATTTTGACAAATATAATTTACTCTGTAAAATGCTATTTCAATATTTGCTGTATAATATATTGTTAAAAATAGTCCAGTAATAATTTGAATAATTAAACATAAAGCTAGTAAGGATCCGAAATTTCATCATGAAGAAATATTAGATGGGGATGGAAGATCAATAAGAGAATTATTTATAATTTTTATAATTGGATGTGTTTTTCGATTAGGGTTAAATATATTTATCATTTGTTAAAAATTTGATCGTAAAGGACCAAAGAAAATATTAGTAATTTTTACTACAGCAATAAGAGTAATAAATAAATAAATAATTATTATTATTGTTAATATATAAGTTTGTGAATTATAAAGTTTGGATAAATTAAAATTAAATTCATTATTAAAAAATAAAAATAAATTAAAAAAATTTTTTATTTCATCATTAAATGAAAAATTTATTCAAAATAAATTATCTTTAAAAAAAAATCTTAGTAAAAATATTAATAATAAGAAAAAAATAAATCTTTTATTGAATGGGGAAATTTTAAATAATTCATTAGAAGCAATTCTTGACACATAAATAAAAATAATTAATAATCCTCCTAAAAAAATTAAAAATAAAATATAAGAAAATCAATAAGTATTAATTAATATTCTTGATAATAGACATAGAAATAAAGTTTGGATTAAAATTATTAATCCTATAGAAAAGGGGTGATTTAAAAAAAATATAAAAATTGAAATAAAAATTAAAGATAAAGATAAAAATATTTTAGAGATTTCAAAGAATAGTTTAATAAAAATAATAATTTTGGAGATTATTGATAAAGATATTCTTTTTCTTTGAAGTTTTTAAAGAAATTTCTTATTTTTGATTTACAAGACCAAGGTTTTTTTTAAACTATAAAAACAAATGATAATAAATATAATGTTAGTAATTTTTTTAATATTTTTATTTGGGAATATGATTTTTGTTTCTAATCATAAACATTTATTAATTGTTTTATTAAGATTAGAGTTTATAGTATTGAGAATTTTTTTTTTTTTTATGGTATACTTAACAATATTAAATTATAATATATACATATTATTAGTATTTTTAGTTTTTTCAGTTTGTGAGGGGGTTTTAGGCTTATCTATTTTAGTATCAATAATTCGAACTCATGGAAATGATTATTTTCAAAGATATAATTTGATTTAAATGATAAAATTTTTATTTATAATTTTATTTATAATTCCATTATGTTTTGAAAAAAAGATATTTTGATTGGTTCAAAGAATAATATTAATAATAGGGGTAATATTTATAAATTTAACTTTAAATATTATGATTTTTTGTAATTTAAGATATATAATAGGTTGTGATTTAATTTCTTATGGTTTAATTTTATTAAGAATTTGAATTAGAAGATTAATAGTTATAGCAAGAGAAAAGTTATATAATACAAAATTTTATTATAATTTTTTTTTATTTAATATTTTATTATTATTATTATTATTATTTTTAACTTTTAGAATAATAAATTTATTTATATTTTATTTATTTTTTGAAGGAAGTTTAATTCCTACGTTAGTATTAATTATTGGGTGGGGTTATCAACCTGAGCGTATTCAAGCTGGAATATATCTTTTATTTTATACTTTATTTGTTTCATTACCTTTATTATTAGGTATTTTTTTTATTTATGAAAAAATAAATAGTATAATGATATATTTTATAAAATTTTATGATTATAATTTATTATTATTATATATTAGAATAATTATGGCTTTTTTAGTTAAAATACCTATATATTTTACTCATTTATGGTTACCTAAGGCTCATGTTGAAGCACCTGTTTCTGGGTCTATAATTTTAGCTGCTATTATATTAAAATTAGGTGGATATGGTTTATTACGGGTATTAATTATAATACAAAAAATTAATTTAAAAATGGGTTTAATTTGAGTAGTTATTAGATTAATTGGAGGAGTTTGCATTAGATTAAAGTGTTTTTGCCAGGTTGATATAAAATCTTTAATTGCTTATTCATCTGTAGCCCATATAAGACTTGTAATTGGGGGTATTATAACAATAAATTATTGGGGTTTTATAGGAGCTTATGTTTTAATAATTGGACATGGATTATGCTCTTCTGGAATGTTTTGTTTATCTAATATTAATTATGAGCGATTAAATAGACGAAGATTATTTATAAATAAGGGAATAATAAATTTTATACCTTCTATAAGAATATGATGATTTTTATTTATATCATCAAATATAGCAGCTCCCCCCTCGTTAAATTTAATAGGGGAGATTAGATTAATTAATAGATTAATTAGATGATCTTGATTAAGAATAATTATATTAATAATAATTTCATTTTTTAGTGCTGGTTATAGTTTATATTTATTTTCTTATACTCAACATGGAAAATATTATTCAGGTATTTATAGTTTTTATGGGGGGGTATCTCGGGAGTATTTAATATTAATATTACATTGATTACCTTTAAATATTATAGTTTTTAAAATTGATTATAGAATAATTTGAATTTACTTAAATAATTTAATAAAAATATTGGTTTGTGGAATCAAAAATATGAATAAAATTTCATTTTAAGTTATTAACAAATCAACCTGTTTCGTTAGATTTTTTTTTTTGTTTTTTTTTATGTTAATTAATTTTTTTATAATAATTTATTTTATTATAAATAATTTATTTATTATATTAGAATGAGAAGTTATTTCTTTTAATTCTATAAATATTGTTATATCAATTTTATTAGATTGAATATCTTTAATATTTATAATATTTGTTTCTTTAATTTCTTCTTCAGTTATTTATTATAGAAAAAGATATATAAGATCAGAGTTAAATTTAAATCGTTTTATTATTTTAGTTTTGTTATTTGTTTTTTCAATAATTTTATTAATTATTAGTCCAAATATGATTAGTATTTTTTTAGGATGAGATGGTTTAGGTTTAGTTTCTTATTGTTTAATTATTTATTATCAAAATATTAAATCTTATAATGCTGGGATATTAACTGCTTTATCTAATCGAATTGGGGATGTTATAATTTTATTATTAATTTCTTGAATAATAAATTATGGAAGTTGAAATTATATTTTTTATTTGGATTTTATGTCTAATGATTATTCTATAAAAATGATTGGAATATTGGTTATTTTAGCTGCTATAACTAAAAGAGCTCAAATTCCATTTAGTTCTTGATTACCTGCTGCTATAGCAGCTCCTACTCCTGTTTCTGCTTTAGTTCATTCTTCTACTTTAGTTACTGCAGGAGTTTATTTATTAATTCGTTTTAATAATTTATTAATTGATATATTATTTTTAAAAGTTTTGTTAATTATATCAGGATTAACAATATTTATAGCTGGGATTTGTGCTAATTATGAATTTGATTTAAAAAAGATTATTGCTTTGTCTACATTAAGACAATTAGGTTTAATAATAAGAATTTTAAGAATAGGTTATGGGGATTTAGCTTTTTTTCATTTATTAACTCATGCTATATTTAAAGCTTTATTATTTATATGTGCTGGGGTAATTATTCATATAATGAATAATAATCAAGATATTCGAATGATAGGGGGGATTAGAATTTATATTCCGTTAACTTCTTTATGTATAAATATTTCTAATTTAGCTTTATGTGGAATTCCCTTTTTAGCTGGATTTTATTCAAAGGATATAATTTTAGAGTTAATAAGAATAGGAAGTTTGAATTTATTTATTTATTTTTTATATTATTTTTCTGTAGGTTTAACTATATTTTATACTTTACGATTATTAATATATTTAATAGTTAATGATTTTAATTTGTTATCTACTTATAATTTATATGATGAAGATTTTACTATGTTAAATGGAATATTTTTATTATTATTTATAAGATTAGTTTCTGGGAGATTTTTAAGATGAATAATTTTTTCTTATCCTTATTTAATTTATTTACCTTTTAATATAAAATTAATGGTGATTTACGTTACAATATTAGGCATATTAATGGGGTTTTTAATTAGTAATATGGGAATTTATTCAATTAGTAAATTTTTATTAATTTATAAGTTAAGTATATTTTTTAGTATAATGTGATTTTTACCTGGATTATCTACTTATATAATAAATTATAGATTATTAAATTTAAGTCAAAATTTATTAAAAAATATTGATATGGGTTGAGGGGAGTTTTATAAAAGTCAAGGAATTTATAAAATTATAAAAAATTATTCTATTATTTTTTATATTTATCAATTAAATAATTTTAAAATTTTTTTATTTAGATTTGTGTTATGGGTAATAATTTTTATTTTTATAATAATTTTATATTTAAATAGCTTAATGTAGAGTGTAATATTGAAGATATTAAGGTGATTTTTAATCTTTAGATATATTTATAAAAGAAAATTACTTTATTTTTACAATGAAAATGTAATGTTTTAATTAATAAACTATATAAATAAGAAAAAAAAAAGAAATATTAATGAATTTAATCACTATAAATTAAGTTAGCAGCTTAATTAAATTATATTTCTAATTGGAATTTTTATTCAATTTTATCATTAACAGTGATATACCTCTATTTGGTTTCAATTAATAAATAAGGAGTAAATAAACTCTGTCTTTTAAGTCGAAATTAAATGCAATATTGCTTCTTATTTAAGATAAATTGAAAATCAATATTTTTTGATTGCAAATCAAATGTTTTAAAATAAACTAAAATCCTAATTAATTCAATTTAATATGTTTTGATTTCATTCATGATATAATCCAATAAGAAGAATAATAATAAAAAAAAATCTAGTTTTAAATCAAATAATAAAGTTAGTTATTTTAAACGTAGAAATTATTGGAAAAATTATTGCAATTTCTACATCAAAGATTAAAAAAATTGTTGAAATTAAAAAAAAATGTAAAGAAAATGGAATTCGGGCTAGACATTTAGGGTCAAATCCACATTCAAATGGAGAGCATTTTTCTCGATCTAATAATGATTTTTTTGATAAAGTAAATGAAATTATTATAAGTAAATTAGAAATAAAAATTATTATAAAAGATAATATTATTAAAATAATAATTATTTATATTAATAGTGTTATTAATCCTTTTGATTGGAAGTCAAATATACTAAATATATTATATAAATAATTAATTTCCTCATCAATAGATAGAAATATAGAGAAATAATCAAACTACATCTACGAAATGTCAATATCATACTGCTGCTTCGAATCCAAAGTGATGATTTTTAGAAAAATGATTATTTAAATGGCGGAAAAAACAAGTTATAAGGAAAATTGTTCCGATAATAACATGAAGTCCATGAAATCCAGTTGCTAAAAAAAAGGTTGATCCATAAATACTGTCAGAAATAGTAAATGGTGCTTCAATATATTCATAAGTTTGTAAAATAGTAAAGTAAATTCCTAAAATAATAGTAATAAATAATCTTTGAGATGTTTGGGTATAGTTATTTTCTATTAATGCGTGATGAGCTCATGTTACTGTAATTCCTGAGGTGATTAAAATAATTGTATTTAATAATGGAATTTGAAATGGATTAAATGGAATAATATTTAAAGGGGGTCATATAGATCCAATTTCGATATTAGGGGATAATCTTCTATGAAAAAAAGCTCAAAAAAATGAGATAAAAAAAAAAATTTCTGAGACAATAAATAAAATTATTCCTCATCGTAATCCCTTAGATACTAAGATAGTATGTTTACCTTGAAAGGTTCCTTCTCGACAAATATCTCGTCATCATTGATATATTGTTAGTAAAATAATAAAATATCCTAATATTAATAAATTTATATTGAAGTTATGAAATCATTTAATTAATCCTGTTACTAAAGTTATTGTTCCAATAGCTCCAGTTAAAGGTCAAGGTCTATAATCAACTAAGTGATAGGGGTGATTTTGTTTTATTGACATTAATTTACTTCTCTAGAATATAATGTTCTTAAAATTGTAATTACATAGGCTTGAATAATTGCTACAGCAGATTCTAAAACTAATAGTAAAATTTGAATAAAAATTAAAATAATTAAAAAATAATTAGATATATTATTACCTGTATTTCTAAGTAAAGTTAGTAATAAATGTCCTGCAATTATATTAGCAGTTAAACGTACTGCTAAGGTTCCAGGTCGAATAATATTTCTGATAGTTTCAATTAATACTATAAAAGGTATTAAAATAGGGGGAGTTCCTTGGGGAATTATATGAATAAATATGTGTTGAGTGTTATTGATTCACCCATAAATTATAAAACTTAATCATAGTGTTAGTGATAGTGATAATGAAATGTTTAAATGTCTAGTACTAGTGAAAATATATGGAAATAATCCTAAAAAATTATTAAATAAAATGAAAAAAAAAAGTGAGATAAAAATAAATGTTGATCCATTAAATCTATTATTTCCTAGTAAGGTTTTAAATTCATAATGAAGTTTATTTGAGATAAAATTTCATATTATAAAATGTCGATTGGGAATAAATCAAAATGAATAAGGAATGAATATTATTCCAATAAGAGTTCTAATTCAATTTAAAGATAAATTAAAAATATTAGTTGATGGATCAAAAATTGAAAATAAGTTATTTATCATTTTCAATTGGGATTATTTGAAATTTTATTATTATTATTATTATTATTAATTTTAATATATTTATGAATAAAAATATAAAAATTTATAATATTAAAAATTAAAAAAATACAAATGAATAAGAAAAAAAAAAAAATTCAATTAATTGGTATTATTTGTGGGATAAAAGAATATTACTTAGTAATAATTTAAATTTGACATATTTATGTTATTGTTTAACTAATTCTTTTATCCATTAGAGATATTTGCTAATTTATCATGGTGTAGTTTAAGAGACTAATACTTGCTTTCAGTCATCTAATGAATAATTATTAATTCAATTAATAAAGTTTTTAATTGAAATTCTTTCAATTATAATAGGTATAAAGCTGTGATTTGCTCCACAAATTTCTGAACATTGTCCAAAAAAAATTCCAGGTCGATTAATAAAGAAGCTGGTTTGATTAAGACGACCTGGATTTGCATCAATTTTTACCCCTAAGGATGGGATAGTTCATGAATGGATAACATCTGTTGCTGTTACTAAAATTCGAATTTGATTATTTATTGGTAAAATAATTCGATTATCAACATCTAAAAGTCGAAAATTATTATTTTCATTGGGGGAGTTAATTATATATGAATCAAATTCAATATTATTAAAATCTGAATATTCATAACTTCAATATCATTGATGACCAATAGATTTTAAGGTAATTAATGGATTGTTAAGTTCATCCAGTAAATAAAGTAATCGTAATGATGGAAGGGCAATAAAAATTAAAGTAATAGCAGGTATAATTGTTCAGATTAATTCGATTATTTGTCCTTCTAATAAAAATCGATTAATATATTTATTAAAAAATAAATTTAATATTAGATAAGCAACTAAAATTGTAATTATAATTAAAATAATTAAAGTATGATCGTGAAAAAAAATAATTTGTTCTATTAATGGAGATGCTCTATTTTGATAATTAAAGTTAGATCATGTTGCCATTTCTAAAAAAAGGATAAACCTTTATAAATGGGGTTTAAATCCATTACATATAATCTGCCATATTAGAAATTACTTAAAATAGGCAATTCATTATATGAATGTTCTGATGGGGGTAGATTTTGGTATCATTCAATTGAGGTAGATATATTTAATGGAAATAAAATAAAACGTTGGTTAATTATTGATTCTCAAATAATAATTATTATTATTATTGTAGAAATAAGAGAAATATATGATCCAAATGATGAAATAATATTTCAAGATATAAATCTATCAGGATAATCTGAATATCGTCGGGGTATTCCTGCTAAACCTAAGAAATGTTGAGGGAAGAAGGTTATATTAACACCGATAAATATGGAAATAAATTGAATTTTTAATAAATAATTATTTATTATTAAACCTGTAAATAATGGATATCAGTGAATAAATCCTCCTATAATAGCAAATACAGCTCCCATAGATAAGACATAATGGAAATGTGCTACTACATAATATGTGTCATGAAGTGTAATATCGATTGATGAATTGGCTAAAACAACTCCTGTTAATCCTCCTACAGTAAATAAAAAAATAAAACCTAAACTTCATAATATAGAAGGGCTGTAATTAATTTGGGTTCCATGAAGGGTTGCTAATCAACTAAAAATTTTAATTCCTGTTGGGACAGCAATAATTATAGTAGCTGAAGTAAAATAAGCTCGAGTATCAATATCTATTCCTACTGTAAATATGTGATGAGCTCAAACAATGAAACCTAATAAACCAATTGCTATTATAGCATAAATTATACCCAAACATCCGAAGGTTTCTTTTTTTCCACTTTCTTGAGAAATAATGTGAGAAATTATTCCAAATCCTGGTAAAATTAAAATATAAACTTCAGGATGACCAAAAAATCAAAATAAATGTTGATATAAAATAGGATCACCTCCTCCAGCTGGATCAAAAAATGAAGTATTAATATTTCGATCAGTAAGAAGTATTGTAATTGCTCCAGCTAATACTGGTAAAGATAGTAATAATAAAAGAGCTGTAATACCTACAGCTCAAACAAATAAAGGTATTTGATCAAATGATATGTTATTAATACGTATGTTAATAATTGTAGTAATAAAATTAATAGCTCCTAAGATTGAAGAGATTCCCGCTAAATGTAAGGAGAAGATTGCTAAATCAACAGATGATCCTCTATGAGCGATATTGGATGAAAGTGGGGGGTAAACTGTTCATCCTGTACCAGCTCCATTTTCTACGATTCTTCTGGAAATTAGCAGAATTAATGATGGGGGGAGCAATCAAAATCTTATGTTATTTATTCGTGGGAATGCTATATCTGGAGCTCCTAATATTAAAGGAATTAATCAATTTCCAAATCCTCCAATTATAATAGGTATTACTATAAAAAAAATTATAATAAAAGCATGAGCTGTAACAATAGTATTATAAATTTGATCATTTCCGATTAAAGATCCGGGATTTCCTAATTCAGTTCGAATTAAAAGTCTAAGTGAAGTTCCTAATATACCTGCTCAAATTCCAAAAATAAAATATAAAGTACCAATATCTTTATGATTTGTTGAAAATATTCATTTTCGCAAATAAAATGGCTGAGTTAAATAAGCGATAAATTGTAAATTTATTAACGGGAAATTTTCTCTTTTATTAAGTCTTATATTCAAATAATGATATAAAATTGCAAATTTTAAGGTGTATTAATTTACTAAGGCTTAAAGAGATATTTCTTTATAAATAATTTTGAAAATTATTAGTTTAGTTTAACTTAAAACCTTATATGAAAAATAAAGTTCTAATAACTATGCCTAATAATGAAATAAATCTAAAAATATTAATAAAAATTAAAAAATTATTTTTTATAAATATTTTTATTCATTTTAATTTAATTGAATAAAATATGAATGATAGATAGATAATTCGAATATAAATAAATAATATAATTAATCTAGTAACAATAAAAATAAAAGAAATAATAAATAAATTATTATATAATAGGTAATTAATAATTATTCATTTTGGGAAAAATCCTAAAAATGGGGGTAATCCTCCCAAAGATAAAAAATTAATTAAAATTGAAAATTTAATTGAAAATTTTAAATTAAAATTAAATAATTGATTAATATAAAAAATGTTAATAATATAAAATAAAAAACATATAATAAAGGTAAATAATGAATAAAGTGAAAAATATAATATTCATAAATTTTCTCTAATTATTAAGGCTGCTAATATTCAACCAATATTATTAATAGAAGAAAATGCTAGTAATTTTCGTAGTGATGATTGATTAAAACTTCTAATAGTTCCAATAATTACATTAAAAATTATTACTAATAATAAAAATTTGAAATTTATATAATAAGATAATAGGATTATAGGGGGGATTTTTTGTCAGGTTATTAAAATAAAAGAATTAAATCAGGATAATCCTTCTATAATATTTGGAAATCAAAAATGAAATGGGGTGGATCCTATTTTTATTAATAAAGATGAATTAATAAGTGTAGAAATAATATTATCTATAATAAAATTTTTTAGTAATAATAAATTTAATAGAATTGAAAATAAAAAATTAATAGAAGCAATAGATTGAGTAATAAAGTATTTTAATGAAGCTTCTGAATTTAATAAATTATTGGGGTTTGATATAAGGGGGATGAATCTTAATAAATTAATTTCTAAACCAATTCAACATCCTAATCATGAATTTGATGAGATAGAAATTAAAGTTCTAAAAAATAAAATAAATAAAAAAAATATTTTATTTGAATTAATTATAAATAAAATTTAAAATAGATAAAATAATCTTAATGAATTTTATTCATATTAAAAAATTATATTTTAGTGTAAGATGCACGATAATTTTTGAAATTATTAGATATAGTTTAATTCTATAAAATATAATAAAGGTAAAAAAAATTACATAATTTATTCTATCAGAATAATCCTTTAATCAGGCACTTTATTAGTTTTAAAAAAAAGGTATTTCCTTTATATTTGGGGTATGAACCCAAAAGCTTGCTTTAGCTTATTTTTAA